TCTTATCTTATGTTATCCCTTCTTAGATTATCTATTTTTTTTTGAATCAAAATTTTTATATCACACAAAAGTAACTTCTTGTATCACAGAAAATCCAATGAGCCCATCATGTGAATTGAATGAAGTAAAATAAAAAAAACCAAGTCTATGAAGCGGAGATAACTAGATCTATTTATCCACAATCGGATTATATTTGTTTGATCCACTGTTGTCAATATGAATGTGAATAGTGAAAAACGAATACAATGGAGAACACAAAAGAATAAAAAAAAAAAAAAATAGAAATAACAATTTCAATTGAATATCTTTCTTTTTTGATTTATATTTCATTATTCAATTTAATTAGTCAATTGAAATATCTATTTATTAATATTTCATCTATAAATTATATATTTCTATTAATTGAAATAAATAGAAATAGGAAAATATATATAAAATATATAATAATTAAAATGAAAAAAAGAGAAAATAAATCAAAAAATAAAAAACTACGGAGTTGTGTTGGATTGGCACGATAGAGATAATGAACATAAATAGAAAAAAAAAGTGTAGGCGAAAGAATAAATTAAGGTAAGGAAGAAGTAAAGTAGAAAAAAATCTCGGGTTTATTCAATCAATAAATAAATATAAGTAGAATAAACAAGCGTAATCCCTTGTGTTTTTTTATTTGTTCATAGATTTCCAACAAAAACCAACCCATTGATGGTAATGTCCAAATTTTCTATTTCTAGTATAAAACCAATTATTTCATTTATTCACTTGATTGATCTTTAATAAATAAGTGTAGTAGAACAAGAGAGGGGGGAAATAATAGAGAAAAGGTTATCCAAAGCTATAGACAAGTCATCCACACCCTCTTTTTTTTTTTTATTTCATTAATTGAATTTTTCGGTTATTGATTCAGGTCAAATTCCGTAAAAACCGCAGCCCTCTTTGAAATATCATGAACAGTTCCTGTAGGTTGAGCACCTTTTTCAAGAAAATATAGAATTGCAGGAACATTTAAATAGGTTTGATTCTTTATCGGATCATAAAAACCCACTTTACGAAGATCTCTTCCCTCTCTTCGGGATCGAACATCAATTGCAACGATTCGATAAACGGCTCATTGGGATAGATGTAGATTAACAATACCCCCCCCCAGAACCGTATAAGAAGTTTTCTCCTCGTACGGCTCGAGAAAATTGGAAGTTATGTATATGTATAGAATTCTAATTAATGTAAAATAGATCCATAGATTATCAAATCAATTAGACTATGATTTCCTTTTTTTTTATTCTTTTCCAAAAAAGAAATTAAAAAAAAAATTCTTATTTGTATCCTCATAACTCAAGTTGGGTAACTCTCACTCAAAGGAAAACCTTTAAGCATTTCATTTATTGAGCCGTCTATAACCCCCTTTTTGCCTGTCTCCTTTAGAATCTATTCTATTCTTCATTCTGATCTAGTTTAGTTATTGAGACAATTAACAAGTTTAGTTATTAAAAGAATTAAAAAAGGTATTTCCTTGTTCCGGGATCCTTTATCTTTGCTTTGAATCATTGGGTTTAGACATTACTTCGGTGATCTTTAATCCTTTCAAAATGGCAGCAACATACCATTTTTTGTGATTTCTTTTTCTCAAAGAACCATATGAATGATTGATTCTCGCGTGATACACTTTTGATCAAAAGAGTTTTCCTAATTCCAACAAATTTGATGTTTGAATTTGAAACTTGCTTGAATTGGATCCTTTCGATTTCTATATCGAAAATATACTTACGAAGTTGTTTCAACTTATTGATTGACACTAACCCTAGATCTCCGCCCCTGATAAATGAATTAATACTTTCTACTCGAGCTCCATCATGTAATATTTACATTCAAACTTCCCCAAAATGAAATGAGGGTTATAGTGGAACAGAACAAACGATGTCGAGCCAAGAGCATCTTCATTCCTATATATAAAAGAAAATGGTGGATGTAAGATAAGAATCCACAGTTGATCATGTCCTTCAAGTCGCACGTTGCTTTCTACCACATCGTTTTAAACGAAGTTTTACCATAACCTCTAGTTTCTTGGAACTGGTATGTAATTGATTCAATTATGGAATCATGAATAGTCATTGGTTTAGTTGGTACATAGTTATCTATACTGTTATGAATGGGTAGTTTCTTAAAAAGTATCAGCAAGAATTCCATTTTTTTTTGAAACCCACATTTTCTTTTAGATATTGGATTTTCTTTTAGTATATTGGATGAATACAATTTTTTGTATGAATGCAATATTTATTTAATATGAAATGGAATATATATATTATTCTTTTTTTTTGATTTCTATAAATTTAGAAAAAATGACGAATAAATAAGAAATACGTTCTTTTTGAATCCGCATTTTCAAGTTTCTTGATAGGATGGATTCGCCAGTTTAACACTTCTTCAAGTACCAAGGATTCATAGGAAATCATTCAAAATAATTGATTGAAAGTTTTCTACCTCGATATTCTTATTTGACTAAAGTTTTCCAATAAGGGAAGGGACATTTTATTATCTTTTATTATCATAAAAAAAACCTATTCGAATTAACCCATCAATGATTTAAAACAAATAGATAGATCAAAAACAAATCCAATTTTTTTTTACTCTAAATTATTTTAGCCTAAACCGGTCTTAAGAGACTTAATCCCATTGATTCAATTCAATTAGTACCAAAAACGCAAGCCCTTCGTATTTATAATTCCACAGAAATCCACAGAAATAAAATAATCAAGTTGCACACACCATTTAAGGGATAGAGAATAAGAGAGGCTTTCACATTTCGATTTTGAATTAAAATGACATCATGGAAAATATATGAGACGTAAGGTTTTTTTATGAATAACGAATTTCAAATATGAATATGAAAGATATGGACATACGATGAAAAGCCCGTCCTACTTTTTTTTCATTAAAAAAGTCTTTTTTTTTTTATCTATGTTCCCATCTTTTACCTAGATAAAAAATGGATTCAATTCCATCTACGTCTTATGGTATTGAAACTCGATTCAATTTGTGAAAAAAATATGATTTAGAGACGAATCCAAAATAAGAAAAATAATGATAAGAAAGAAGAATCACATTCTATCTAATATTAGACTCTTAAACAGAAGGTTGTTCAAAAAAGGCAATCTTTTTTTGATATGATAATTTTGATATGATTATATCATATATAATATTATGGAATATTATGATATATAATATCATAATACTATGATATATATAATACGCATACTCTGGGACGGAAGGATTCGAACCTCCGAATAGCGGGACCAAAACCCGTTGCCTTACCACTTGGCCACGCCCCATTTCTATTCAAGACTAATAAACACTAATATTGTTATTGGTTGTTCGTCAATTCCAGTCCAAATATTGATAGAATCAATTAGATTGTTGCTAGGATTTTGATACGTGTAGATATCGAATGAAACTTAATTTATTGATCATTAGATATAATTCAATTAAGATATTGTATGAAAGTAGGATTTCTTCTATATCTATTTTGATTTGAGAATGGAAGGATTTTTGATTGGCTGAGTTCAAATCAAAGAAAAGAAAGGTTTTTTGACCTACCTTATGTTATTCATTTTTACCTTATCCCTTATATCAATAATAAGATATTAATAACTCAATCAACTCAAAAAAAAATTATCTTCAAGAACAAAATGTTTGTTATGCTTAATATTTTTAGTTTAATCTGTATCTGTCTTAATTCTGTCCTTTATTCAAGTAGCTTTTTCTTAGCCAAATTACCCGAGGCCTACGCTTTTTTGAATCCAATAGTAGATATTATGCCAGTAATACCTGTGTTCTTTTTTTTATTAGCTTTTGTGTGGCAAGCTGCTGTAAGTTTTCGATGAGATTTTTCATACTGTCCTAGAAAAATTCATGATTTACTCGAAAAAAAAATTCTAACAATTTCTAATATAAGATCAGATAAGTCTTACATACAGTCTGAACCGTTAAGTTAAATATTGAAATTCTTGTATAGCTGTGCTAAATCTAGATCACTCTCATTTTCTTGTTATAACTTTTTTTTCCATTGAACGACCCTATTAGAGTCCCCCACAATATATAATTGTTGGTATAAAAGAAAATTTTCATTAATAAACAACTCAACTCTGATTTTCTGAAATTTTTTTTTTTTTTCTAGAAATCACTTCATTTCTTGGTGTCAAAAAATAGGGTATGCAGTATAAAAATAGAGAATCTATTCTCTTTTTTTTTTTCAAAAAAAAAATGCTATTGGAGATTGTGTAATGCTTACTCTAAAACTATTTGTTTATACAGTAGTGATATTCTTTGTTTCTCTCTTCATTTTCGGATTCCTATCTAATGACCCGGGACGTAATCCTGGACGTGAAGAATAAAAAATCAGATTTTTGTTTTCCTTGCTTGATTTGCAAATTTTTATCTATTCCACATCTTTCTTTAACTATATATAAAAAAAAAATACCAAGTCATCGACAGAAACGGAAAGAGAGGGATTCGAACCCTCGGTACGAAAAACGCGTACAACGGATTAGCAATCCGACGCTTTAATCCACTCAGCCATCTCTCCCCCAATTGAAAAATGAAAAAGAATAATTACTATGATACATTAAGTAAGGCTTGAAAAAAGCCCTTCTTTATCTCTCTTTATTATTTTATTATATCTTTATTATTTATTATATAGATAGCTATATAAAGCTATATATAGATAATATATATCTAAAAACTTTTATCAGAAATTCCAATTCCATTTAGATTTTAAATAAAGTAAGGGCTCAAAAGAGATATCTACAATCCAATATTTGAATATATAAATACCAATCTATTAAATGTTAATAAAAAAAATTTTGAATAAATTAAGAAAATAAAAAATAAAATGAAAATATATATATATTAAATAATAAATCAATAAAAGTACCTTGTTTATTTCGTCCGAAAAGTCCCTTTTTATTTCCACGGCCTGGCCTGGTCAGTACCTAGCCGGGCTTTTTTTTTTTGTTCCAATGAATCGTAGAAAAAATGATTTATTTTATTTGAAAACTCAAAATTCTTTTGAAATAAAATAACAAAAATCGAAACAACAATCATATCATAAGAAGGATTATTTCGATTCCTATGATACAGAATCAAATGATATAGAATCAAAGTGCCATTTCTTATTATTCTTTCTTTTTTTATTTACTTTTTTTTACTGGAATAAAAAAAACTTATCATTTAATTAGTTAAATGAGTCCTCGTTTACTAATCTCATTAGTCTTCCTGATAAAAATATGTCAACGCTCTCATTTTCATGATTTTTTTTCTGATCCTATTTTTTTATTACTAGGACCTATTTTTGTGTTCGACAAAAGGTCGATTTATATGCAATAATAGCATTGTAGCGGGTATAGTTTAGTGGTAAAAGGGTGATTCGTTCTATTAACCCTTTAATAGTTAAAGGGTCTTTCGTTTGATTTATATTTCGATCAAAAACTTTATTTCTTAAAAGGATTAAATCCTTTTCCTATCGATGAAAAATTCGAGGAAAAATAGAAATTCTCGTGATTTGTATCCAAGAGTCCGTTATAAATTGAAAAAATTGGATCATGAAATTACGAAACATAATTTATTTTTGAATTGGATCCATACTTCCAATTGAACGAGTAAGGAATCCATGGATAAAGGTAGAAAGAACGGTCTATTTCTAATCGTAACTAAATCTTCAATTTGAGATTTATATAAGGGAGATTGAAGCAAAACAAAATAGCTATTAAACAATGTCTTTGGTTTACTAGAGACATCGACAGATTATATTGTTTTAGCTCGTTGGAAACAAAAAAGACTTTTCCTAAGGATTATTTCAAATAGAAATAGGGAACGAAGTAACTAGAAAAGATTGTTAGAATCCTCTTTTCTTCTATAGGGATCATCTATAAAGCAGGTCCTTTTGAATGCATTCAGACAGAAAGGCTGACATAGATGTTATGGGTAGAATTTGTTTTTTTTTCGTTTACATCTTTTTTTTCCATCTTCCATAAAGGAGCCGAATGAAATCAAAGTTTCACGTTCGGTTTTGAATTAGAGACGTTCAAAATGATGAATCAACGTCGACTATAACCCCTAGCCTTCCAAGCTAACGATGCGGGTTCGATTCCCGCTACCCGCTTATCTTATATATTTTATCTTCTATTTTTTTTATTAAAATGATATCGTAATTTTATAGATTTCTTATTTTTTGATTACTATATTTCGAAATTCATAATAGACAAATATTTTTGAATTGATTCATTTCAAATTCGAATATTTTCATTCTATTTTTGAATATAAGAAATTCTTATTATATAAAGTACTCTATATTATTTTATAAAATAAGATAATTGAATTAATATAGAATAAAATGAATCTAGAATTACTATAAATCATAATAAGATAAATTTAACAATTGAATTTACAATTCAATTAATGGAATGCATCATTGAATTGAATAAGCAATTTCCGGAATTCGTGCACATCTTTTTTTTTATGAACAAAAGATGTGCAAATAAGAAAAAAAATAGGAGTGAAA